GTATGGGGTAAATTTATGATAGGCGTAGTATATATACAATATATAAAAATTAATTAGTGTACAATGTATATTGTAACAACACATTTTGAATATGGTTAAAATATGTAATAGGTTGTGTTTAATTATAATTATTTTGTGAAAAAAGTACGGGGAAACCTTCAAATTTTTGGGGGGGGTAGGGGGGGGAAACACTTAGGAAATATTGGGTCCGATTTTAAGTGTGTATGCACTTGATATCAGTTATGCAATACTTCAGTAATATCTTTGAAGCTTTACATTCTGAATTACTAAACCAAGAAAGTGTACTACCTTGTCTGTATATACTGGTAGAAAGTGACCGATGTCAAATGAAAGAGACCTAAAAAAAGAAAACCCCATGCATATAAAAGAACGCCTTGGCATGGTGGGTCATGGACAATCAAGTCAACACCATTAATCAGATGCCAGGCATAGTTATCCGGGAGGGGAATGTTTACCTAATATGGCCCTGAAATAGGAACCAGATGCCAGTAATAGTTCACCTAGTGAAACCCCCACAATAATTGTCCCTGACCTATCAAGGACCGTGGACTTTTATATAAACTGGTTGGTGGTCTCTTACTACATTAAGATTCTGAGGTGCAATTTTAGTTGGGGCCGTGCATAGAAAATTTTGTGATGGAGTTCATGGGGAGTTTCCAGTTATCAAGTTTAATTAATAGGCCCGTGAGGGGCCATATAATGGTAAATGTAACCCTTATTTTAAATTGATAAACAAAAATGTGTTTTTACATGTCCATGTGAGTTGAAATTAATGGTTTAAATAAAGTTCTTATGTAAAATCATACATATTATGTATTAATACACATGTAAAATTCTTCATGTATGTAACAGTACATTTATGTATAATCATACATACTATGTACTAGTACATATATGTATAATTATACATATTATGTACTAATACATATATGTATAATTATGCATATTATGTACTAATACATACATAATTTTACACTTATGTAAATATTACATTTTACGCATGTTTATATGTAGTACTATGTTCATGTGGTAAAAAGTAGATATAAAACATAAGATAAGTATACTATATAAACATAGCGCAGAAGATAGTTTAGTTAGAATACTAGCTTTGGGAGTTAGTGGGGGAAGTTAGAGTCTTCCTTTTCTGGCACTAGGGAGGGGTTTAACCTCCAATCTTCGGATTACAAAACCGGTGCTTTAAAGTTAAACTACTAGGGCATTAGTTGAGGAGTTTATTTTCCATAAGACCGGCTAATGGGTTTAGAATAAGAAAAATTATGAAATAGAAGACAGAGGCAATTTGGCCAATAATAATAAATGGATGTTCAACTGGTATACCCCCGATTCATGTAAGGATTATAACATCTGCAACTAGGGCCCAAAATAGAAACTGGGTTAGGGGCCGGAATGTTAAGCCTTGTTGTTTAGATGTGTGAAGGAGAGGTACAAGTATGAGTACTAGAATTGAGAATAGGAGTGCCAGGACTCCGCCCAGTTTATTCGGAATGGATCGTAAGATGGCGTAGGCGAATAAGAAGTATCATTCTGGTTTGATGTGGGGTGGTGTTACGAGTGGGTTGGCGGGCGTGAAATTTTCAGGGTCTCCCAGGAGGTTGGGGGAAAATAAGGCTAGTGATGTTAGGACAGTAAGCATAATTATAAAACCTAGAAGGTCTTTATAGGAAAAGTATGGGTGGAAGGAAATTTTATCTGAGTCTGAGTTTAACCCAGTTGGGTTATTTGATCCTGTTTCATGAAGAAAGAGGGCGTGAAGAAGAGTTGCTGCAATAATTACAAATGGTAGAAGGAAGTGAAAGGCGAAAAATCGAGTTAGGGTGGCGTTATCAACAGAGAAACCGCCTCAAATTCATTGTACTAGAGAATCTCCTATATAAGGGACTGCGGAGAGAAGATTGGTGATTACTGTGGCACCCCAGAAAGATATCTGCCCTCAGGGTAAAACATAGCCAACGAATGCAGTTATTATTACTAAGAGAAGAAGGACAACACCAATGTTTCATGTTTCTTTATATAGGTAGGAGCCGTAGTAAAGGCCTCGACCAATGTGTAAGTAAATGCAGATAAAGAAGAATGATGCTCCGTTAGCGTGTATATTTCGAATAATTCATCCGTAATTTACATCTCGACAGATGTGGGCTACAGAGGAAAAGGCTGTTGAGATATCAGAGGTGTAGTGTATGGCTAAGAATAGTCCAGTTAAAATTTGTATTATTAGGCAGAGGAGTAGAAGGGAGCCAAAGTTTCATCATGCCGAAATATTTGAGGGGGCAGGTAGGTCGATGAGTGCATCGTTAGCAATTTTTAGGAGGGGGTGTTTTTTTCGTAGGCTGGCCATTAGAGGTTCTTGTAGTTGAATACAACGGTGGTTTTTCGAGTCACTGGTCTCGGTTAAAATCCGGGCAGGAATTATGAATTTTCTTCTTTATTTACTTTTGTTGGGTTTAGTGGCTAGTTTAGTGGCTGTAGCTTCTAATCCTGCGCCTTATTTTGCTGCGTTGGGTTTAGTTATGGCAGCGGGTGTAGGTTGTGGCATTTTGGTTGGTCACGGGGGGTCATTTTTGTCTCTGGTGCTATTCTTAATTTATTTAGGGGGCATGCTTGTTGTATTTGCTTACTCGGCAGCTTTAGCTGCTGAACTTCATCCTAAGAGTTGGGGGGATCAGTCAGTTATAAGTTATGTTTTAGTTTATTCGTTAGGGGTGGGTGGGATTGGTTGGTATTTACGTGAGTGGTGATACGGGTGCTGATTTATTACAGATGAAAAGGATTTTTATGTATTACGGGCTGAGGGGATAGGGATGGCTCTTTTATATTCTTGAGGGGGTTTAGTATTAGTGGTGGGGGGTTTAGGGTTATTGCTTACTCTTTTTGTTGTTTTGGAGTTGACTCGAGGTCTGAGCCGAGGGGCACTTCGAGCTGTTTAGAGGAGTATCAGGAGGATGGCTAGAGTGCTGGTGAGAAGGAAAATAGTTAAGTAGGTTTTAATTATTCCTTGCTGTGGATCGCTAGCGTATGTGGATATTTTAATTTGTGTAGATGCAAGTCCTTTAGGGCCTGAATTTTCAAGTCATGCTTGATCTAAGAGTTGTGTGGCGATTAATTGTCCTAGGGTTAAGTTAAGTTTAGGTGCTAATCGGTGAGAAGTTGAGGGGAAGAACCCTAGTATGTTTGAGAAGTTGTGTAATGGGAGAGTGGGGGTGGTTTTAAATTGTTTTGAGGTTATTGCTGCTAGTTCTATAGCAGAAAGAAGGCCAAGGATTGTAACAAGAAGTGCTGCTAGTTTGATGGTGGGGGGCATGGTCATAACGGGGGACTTGATAGGGAGGAAGACAGATGTAATAACAAGTCCTGCAATAATACTTCCTCAGGCTAGGCGTTTGATTGGATTAATTACAGCTGGGTTGTTTTCGTTAATTGGGGAGAGAGGGGAAAAACGTGGGGTTCCCATGGTTACAAAAAAGACTACTCGAAAGCTATAAACAGCAGTAAACGAGGTGGCAATAAGGGTGAGGATGAGGGCTCAGGCGTTGAGATGGGAGGTGTTTAGGGCTTCAATAATAGCATCTTTAGAAAAGAAGCCTGCTAAGAAGGGGGTCCCTGTTAAGGCGAGGCTTCCAATGGTTAAACAGGAGGAGGTGAAGGGTATGAGTTTATGGAGGCCCCCCATTTTTCGAATGTCTTGTTCGTCATTAAGGCTATGAATAATGGAGCCAGAGCATAAGAATAGTATTGCTTTGAAGAAGGCGTGGGTGCAAATATGGAGGAATGCTAGTTGAGGTTGGTTAAGGCCAATGGTCACTATTATTAGGCCTAATTGACTTGATGTTGAGAAAGCTACAATTTTTTTAATATCATTTTGGGTTAAGGCGCAGGTGGCAGTAAATAAGGTTGTCAGGGCTCCAAGACAGAGGCAGGTAGTAAGAGCTAGTTGGTTGTTTTCTATTAGGGGGTGGAGGCGAATAAGGAGGAAAATTCCTGCTACAACTATAGTACTTGAATGTAATAGGGCAGAAACAGGGGTGGGGCCTTCTATGGCTGAAGGGAGTCATGGGTGAAGGCCAAATTGGGCTGATTTACCAGTGGCAGCGAGAATTAGGCCAAGAAGAGGTAAGGTTATGTTAAAGTCCTTAGAGAGAAAAAAAATTTGTTGAATTTCTCAGGAGTTTATGTTAGTAGCAATTCAGGCTATGCTTAAAATTAATCCGATGTCTCCGATTCGGTTATATAAGACTGCTTGTAGAGCTGCTGTATTAGCATCTGATCGTCCGTATCACCAGCCAATAAGAAGGAAAGATATAATTCCTACGCCTTCTCAACCAATGAAAAGTTGGAATATATTATTAGCTGTAACTAGGATAATTATTGCTACGAGAAACAGGAGGAGGTATTTAAAAAAGCGGTTTATGTGGGGGTCTGAATGTATATACCAAGATGCAAATTCTAGGATAGATCATGTTACAAATAAAGCAATAGGTGTAAAGATTAAAGAGTAGTGATCAAATTTGAAGCTAATATTGATGTCAAAGGTTAAAACATTTATTCAATGTCAGTTAATTATAATGCTTTCTGTGCCTTGGTCTAAGAACATTATTAATGGAAGAAGGCTGATAAGAAATGCAGTGCTTACAGCTGTTTTTACGTGAGTTGAAGCTCATTGGGGTTTTTGGGGTGTTGGGCTAAGGGATATGAGTAAGGGGTAAAGGAGGATGTTAAGTGTTAGAACAAGAGATGATAATAGTATTATGGGTGTAATATACATAGCTGCTACTTGGATTTGCACCAAGAGTTTTTGGTTCCTAAGACCAATGGATGAACTTTTATCCTTTAGAAGCGCGAGTGAGCCGTGGAGTTTAACCATGGGTTCAAGAATTAGCAGTTTTTGTTGTCTCAAGACCTCTCTCGGTGGATAAGGGGATTTTAACCCTTATTTTTAGAACCACAATCTAATGTTTTGCTTAAACTATATCTACAAAAACACCATCCTCACATTAACTCTGGTTTTGCAATAAGAAGAATAATAGGTAATAAATGTATGGTTAATAAAAGGTGTTCTCGGGTGTGGGAGGGGTAAAGCCCTATAATGTGGGCGGGGGCGGGTCCACGTTGGGATGAAAGAAAGAGGTGGAGGGAGTAGGCGGCTGTAATTAGGGTGCCTATTCCGGTTAAAATTATAGTTCAATATGACCAGTTAAACAATGATGAAATAATTAATAACTCTCCTATTAGGTTAGGTAGAGGAGGAAGAGCAAGATTAGCTAGGTTAGCAATAAATCATCATGAGGCCATAAGGGGGAAGAGCATTTGTAGTCCGCGGGCCAAAATTATTGTTCGGCTATGAGTCCGCTCGTAGGTTGTATTAGCTAAGCAGAATAGGGCTGAAGATACAAGACCGTGGGCAATTATTAAAATGATTGCACCTGTGAGTCCTCAGGGGGTTTGGATGAGGATCCCTGCTGCTACTAATCCTATGTGGCTAACAGAGGAGTAAGCGATTAGTGATTTCAGGTCAGTCTGTCGTAAGCAGATAGAGCCTGTTATGATGATACCTCATAGGGCCAGGATGATGAATGGGTAGGCTATATCTTTGGTGAGTGGATCCAGAATAGTAGTTATTCGGATCATGCCGTATCCCCCTAGTTTAAGAAGAATTGCGGCTAGAACTATGGATCCGGCAACAGGGGCCTCTACGTGCGCCTTAGGGAGTCATAAGTGAACACCATAAAGTGGTATTTTGACAAGGAAGGCAATGAGGCAGCCAGCTCATCAGATTTTATCACTTCAAGAGTTTAGGGTTATTGATTCCGAGTAGTGAAAAATTAGTATGGACAGGGTGCCGGTTTTTTGTTGTAAAAGGAGAAGGGCAACCAGAAGGGGAAGAGAGCCAGCTAATGTATAAAATAGAAAATAGGTCCCTGCGTTAAGGCGTTCAGCTTGGTTTCCCCATCGAGTAATAATGATAAGAGTAGGAATAAGAGTTGCCTCAAATATGATATAAAACAATATGATTTCAGTGGCGCCAAATGCCAAGATAAGAAAGGTTTGAAGAAATACTATTAGTGAGAGATAGGTGCGTTGTCGGTTAGATGGTTCGGGATTAATATGATTTTGACTGGCAAGAATTATAAGAGGAAGCAGTCAGCAGGTGAGGATTAAGAGTGGAGTAGATAACTGATCTGTTCCTAAATAAAAGTTAGAAGTTATTCATCCTGTTTCTGAGTTCCATTTAAATCAAGTTAGACTAATTAGGGCAATTAGGAGGCTTTGGGCTGTTGTTGCAGGTCATAATCATTTTTGGGTTGTTATTCAAATGGTTGGGAAGAGTATAATAGTTGGAATTAATACTTTTAGCATTGAAGTAGGTTTAGGCTTTGAAGGTGGTCGGTTCCGTGGGTTCGTGCTGTAGCAACAAGAAGGGCTAATCCAACACTAGCTTCACAGGCGGAGAAGGTAAGAAGAAGTATAGGGGCAGCGGAGAATGAGGTTGATTCCAGTTGTAGTGTTCAAAGGGCGAGGGCTACGTAAAGGGAGAGTATTATGCCTTCTAAGCATAGGAGGGCTGATAGCAGATGGGTTCGGTGGAATGCTAAGCCAATAAGTCCTAATACAAAAGCTGAAGAAATGCTGAATAAGGTAAATATCATAAGGGGGCTATGGGCTTTAACCATAATCTTCTGAGCCGAAATCAGAGGTCTTTGTTGGACTAGCTCCTTATTCGGCCCATTCGAGTCCTCCTTGAAGCCACTCGTATACTAATCCAAGGGTAAGGAGGATGAGGATAGATGCGGCTCAAAATAGTGTGGATGTAGGGTCTAGAAGTTGGTTGCCTCAGGGTAGGGGGAGGAGTAGTGCGATTTCTAGGTCAAAAAGAAGAAATAAGATTGCAATTAGGAAAAAACGTAGGGAGAATGGAAGACGGGCTGACCCTAGTGGATCAAATCCGCATTCATAGGGTGAGAGTTTTTCTGCGTCGGGGTTAATTTGAGGAAGTCAAAATGAGACCACTGCCAGGAGTAGCGATAGGAGAACTGTAATTAAGAGAAGGGTTGTAATTAAATTCATTATCTTTCCTTGGATTTTAACCAAGACTGAATGATTGGAAGTCATTTGTACTAATTTAATACTAGAAAGATATGAGCCTCATCAGTAGATAGATACATAAAGGAATAATCATACGACGTCTACAAAGTGTCAGTATCAGGCGGCTGCTTCAAATCCAAAATGGTGTTCAGAGGTAAAATGATATTGAACCTGTCGAAGTAAGCATACTGCTAAGAATGTGGAGCCAATAATGACGTGAAGTCCGTGAAAGCCTGTGGCAACAAAGAAGGTTGATCCGTAAACGCCATCAGCAATAGTAAAGGGGGCTTCATAGTACTCCATAGCTTGGAGTGCTGTAAAATAAAAGCCTAGGAGAATAGTAAGAGTAAGGGCTTGAATTGCTTGTTTTCGTTCTCCTTCTATTAGGCTGTGATGGGCTCAGGTGACTGTTACCCCTGAGGCTAGGAGAACAGCAGTATTAAGAAGAGGAACTTCAAATGGGTCAAGTGTAATAATTCCTGTAGGGGGTCAGCATCCCCCTAACTCGGGGGTTGGTGCCAGGCTTGAGTGGTAAAAGGCTCAGAAGAAGCCAAGAAAGAAGAAGACTTCAGATGTAATAAAAAGAATTATGCCGTAACGTAATCCTTTTTGGACTGGAGGTGTGTGGTGGCCTTGAAATGTGCCTTCACGAATAATATCGCGTCATCATTGAAGTATAGTTAGGAGAAGAAGAGCTAGACCAAGGGTTATTAGTGTGGTAGAGTGGAAGTGAAATCAGATTGCAAGACCTGATGTTATTAGGAGAGCGGCTACTGCACCTGTTAGGGGTCAAGGGCTTGGGTCAACTATGTGATATGCGTGTGCTTGGTGGGCCATAGATGTTTTCTTGTAGATATAAGCTTACGAGTAGAACAAATACATATGCCTGAATCATGGCCACCGCGACTTCAAGAATTGTTAAAAGGAGTAATACGGCAAATGTTAAGAGTGCAACAGTGGTTATAGACGCTATTAAGACAGAAATAGCGGTTGCAATGAGTTGAATTAACAGGTGTCCTGCTGTTAGGTTAGCCGTGAGTCGGACTCCGAGTGCAATGGGTCGGATAAACAAGCTAATTGTTTCGATGATGATGAGTACTGGGATTAAAAGAACTGGCGTTCCTTCTGGGAGAAGGTGGCCTAGGGCTGCAGTGGGTTGATTTCGTATTCCAATAATTACTGTGGCTAATCAGAATGGCACAGCAAATCCTATGTTTAGTGAAAGTTGGGTTGTGGGTGTAAAGGTGTAAGGTAACAGTCCTAGTATATTTATAGATAACAGGAACACTATTAAAGATATAAGAATCAATGCTCATTTATGGCCGCCCTGGTTAAGGGGGAGGAGAAGTTGTTGGGTGAAGCGATTAAAGAATTGCCCCTGTAAAGTTACTAATCGGTTATTCAGTCATCGATTTGAAGGGGAGGGGTAAAGAATTCATGGGAAAACTATAGCGATTAGAATTAAAGGGATCCCTAAGTGTGTGGGGCTGAGGAATTGGTCGAAGAAGCCTAGTGCCACACTCAACTTCAGGCGGTAGTTTCTGGTTTATATGCGCTGGCCTCTTGGGGTTCGTTGTTGAAGTAGTGCTTTATGACTTTAGACGGGATTACCAGTAAAAAAATCATTCAAGAAGACACTAGAATAAAGAGTCAAGGGTTTAGTATTAATTGAGGCATTTCACTAGGGGTGATTGGGAGCCACCAACTTTTAGCTTAAAAGGCTAATGCTGAACCCTTACAGCTTCCTAATGAGGCATCTTCAAGTATTAAGGATGATCAGTTTTCAAAGTGAATTAGGGGGACAGCTTCCACAACGATTGGTATAAAGCTATGGTTAGCCCCACAAATTTCAGAGCATTGCCCATAGAAGACCCCAGGGCGTGCGGCGATAAAGGCTGTCTGATTTAATCGGCCTGGTATGGCATCTGTTTTTACGCCTAGGGCTGGTACAGCTCAGGAGTGGAGGACATCGTCGGATGCAATTAGGACTCGGATTGGGGAGTTTATGGGAATTACTATTCGGTGATCTGTTTCGAGAAGTCGAAATTGTCCTGGGGTTAAGTCTTGAGTAGGAATTATATAAGAGTCAAAGCTAAGGTCTTGGTAGTCCGTGTATTCATAGGTCCAATATCATTGATGGCCTAATGCTTTTACTGTCAAGTGTGGGCTGCCGATTTCGTCTATGAGATAAAGAATGCGAAGGGAGGGGAAGGCAATGAGGAAAAGAATGACTGCTGGTAGAATTGTTCATACGATTTCAATTTCTTGGGAGTCTAGGATAAATTTGTTTGTTAGCTTAGTAGAGACTATAGCAATAATAATATATAAGACTAAAGTGCTAATTAAAAATACGATTATTAATGCGTGATCGTGGAAGTGGAGAAGTTCTTCTATAACAGGTGAGGCCGCGTCTTGGAATCCTAGTTGTGAGGGATGTGCCATAAAGCTATAAAGCTTAAGATACGCAGGGTTTTAACTTGCAACTCTGCCTTGACAAGGCAGTGTAATAATTATTTTACCAGTATCATGGGCTACAAGAAAGAAGCAGAAATGGTTATGCGGCTGGCTTGAAACCAGTATGAGGGGGTTCGATTCCTTCCTTTCTCGCGAAGTGGGGCTTGTACAAAGGCAGGTTCCTCAAATGTGTGGTATGGTGGGGGACACCCGTGTAATCATTCGGCATTTATAGAGGTTAATTCAGTAGATATTACTTCCCGTTTAGCAGCGAAGGCTTCCCATAAGATGAATAGGAACATAATTACGGCAATGAGGGATATTAAAGAGCCAATGGACGAAACTGTATTTCAAAGAGCATAAGCGTCTGGGTAGTCTGAGTATCGTCGTGGCATTCCGGCCAGCCCAAGAAAGTGTTGTGGGAAAAAGGTTAAATTTACGCCTACAAATATTACTCCGAAGTGAATTTTTGTTCAGGTACTATGGAGGGTGTAGCCTGAGAATAGGGGGAATCAGTGTACAAAGGCACCCATAATAGCAAATACAGCTCCTATAGACAGGACATAGTGGAAGTGGGCAACTACATAATAGGTGTCATGAAGGGCAATATCAAGGGAAGAATTAGCGAGCACAATTCCTGTTAATCCGCCTACTGTGAAAAGGAAGATAAAGCCCAGAGCTCAGAAAAGGGGGGTTTCTCATTTAATCGAGCCACCGTGAAGGGTGGCTAATCAGCTAAATACTTTCACTCCTGTGGGGATAGCAATAATTATTGTTGCGGATGTAAAGTATGCTCGGGTGTCGACGTCCATGCCCACCGTAAACATGTGATGGGCTCAGACAATAAAGCCTAAAAGGCCAATCGCCATTATAGCTCAGACTATTCCCATATAGCCAAATGGTTCTTTTTTACCTGAGTAGTAGGCAACAATGTGTGAAATTATTCCAAAGCCTGGTAAAATTAAAATATATACTTCGGGATGTCCGAAGAATCAGAAGAGATGTTGATAAAGAATAGGATCTCCGCCCCCTGCCGGGTCAAAGAATGAAGTATTAAGGTTGCGATCTGTGAGAAGTATTGTAATACCAGCTGCTAGGACAGGAAGTGAAAGAAGAAGGAGTACAGCCGTTACTAAAACAGCTCAGACAAATAAAGGTGTTTGGTATTGTGAAATAGCTGGGGGTTTTATATTAATAATTGTTGTAATAAAATTAATTGCCCCTAAGATTGAGGAAACACCAGCCAGGTGAAGAGAAAAAATTGTTAAGTCTACAGAGGCTCCTGCATGTGCAAGGTTTCCGGCAAGGGGGGGGTATACAGTTCATCCTGTTCCCGCTCCAGCTTCAACTCCGGAGGATGCTAGGAGGAGAAGGAAGGATGGTGGTAGGAGTCAGAAACTTATGTTGTTTATTCGAGGGAAGGCTATATCTGGAGCACCAATCATGAGCGGGATGAGTCAATTTCCAAAGCCCCCAATCATTACTGGTATAACTATAAAGAAAATTATAACAAAAGCATGTGCGGTAACCAGGACATTGTAAACCTGGTCGTCGCCTAAAAGGGATCCTGGTTGACCGAGCTCTGCCCGAATTAAAAGGCTTAAAGCAGTTCCAACTATCCCGGCTCAGGCACCAAATACTAGATAAAGGGTGCCGATGTCTTTGTGATTAGTAGAAAAAAATCAACGGGTGATTGCCACAGGTAGGGTGGCCGAGGGTTTAGGCGGTGGATTGTAGCTCCACTAACAAAGGTTTAAGTCCTTTTCTTATCAGCCTCGTGGTGTAAAGCTCATTGAATTGCAAATTCAAAGGTGCGGGTTAGTTGCCTGCCGGGGCTTTCCCCGCCTTTTCAGGGCGGCGGGGAAAGGTAGATGAATGCTCGCTGGATGGGGCACTTAGCTGTTAACTAAGAGTTTGTAGGATCGAGGCCTTCTCATCTAGAAAAGCTTTAGCTTAATAAAAGTGTCTGGGTTGCATTCAGAAGATGTGGGATAAAGTCCCGCAAGTTTTACATAGAACAGAGTCTGAGGGGTTTTAACCCTCATTTAAAGCTTTGAAGGCTCTTGGTTTGCAGTTAACCTAAGACTCTCTTTATTTTTTAGTTAAAGAAATGTAAAAGGGCTATAATAGAGGGGATAATGGGCAATAATACGAGGGCTGCTATGGTGACTGTGGCAAGTGTGATTTTGTCTTGCTTGCTTTTTTGCCGTCATGATATTTTGACCATAGTTGAGTTGGGGAGAAGGGTAATAATTGAAAAATAGCATAGGCGGACATAGAAGTATAGACTAATTAGGGCAGTCATAACAATTATAGAAGCAGGTAGAGCTATGTCTTGTTTTGTTAATTCTTCTAGAACATATCATTTGGGTGAGAAGCCAGTTAGTGGTGGGAGGCCTGCTAATGATAGTAGAACGAGGAATATAGTGACTATTATTAATGGGTTTTTGGACCACGATGTGGAAAGAGTGCTAATTTTTGTAGATGATGATTCTATTAGGGTTAAAAAGGCCGCTATAGTTATAGTGATATAAATCCCTAGTGCTACTAATGTTAGACCTGGGCAATGCTGGATGACAATAATAAATCATCCGAGGTGGGCAGTAGATGAGTAGGCTAAGATCTTTCGCAGTTGAGTTTGATTAAGCCCGCCTCAGGCTGCAAATGCGGTTGAGGCGATGCCGAGAGCTGTTAGTAGGTAGGGAGGGACAGGTTGTGAAATTTGAATTAGAAGAGCAAATGGTGCTAGTTTTTGTCACGTGGATAAAATTAAACCTGTTATAAGGTCTAAGCCTTGCATAACTTCTGGAAGTCAGAAGTGGAATGGTGCAAGTCCCAATTTTATAGCTAGGGCTGTTATGGCAAGGACAATTGCGTAATTGTTTTTGATTTCGGTGATGTTTCATCCTATTTCTATTCATGCATTTAAAGCTGTGGCAAATATAAGTACCCCAGTAGCACAGGCTTGGATTAGAAGGTATTTGGTTGTTGCCTCAGATGCTCGTGGGTGGTGGTATTGGGCTATTAAAGGTAGGATGGCTAATGTAGAAATTTCTAGGCCAATTCAGGCCATTAATCAATGGGAGCTAAGGAACGTTAGAGTAGTTCCAGTTCCAAGGGATATAATCAAGATGGATAATAGGAGCTTTTTCATGTGGTAGAAGAGGGATTTTAACCTTCATTTTTGGGGTATGGGCCCAATAGCTTAAGTTAGCTTATTCTATCTAGGTTTGTTTGTAGAAAGTGGTGTAATTGGGAGCACCAAGAGTTTTGACTTCTTGAATATGGGTTCGAGTCCTTTCTTTCTAAGAGCTGGAGGGGTTTTAACCCTCGTAGTTCACTCTATCAAAGTGGTCCTTGGGCGTTCAGGCACAGCTCTTTATAATATTAGAGTTGGGGTGGGAGTCCTGCAAATGCAATTGGAAGTGCAACATGTCATAAAATGAGTGCAAGAGTGAGAGGGAGGAAGTTTTTTCAAATTAGGTGTATGAGCTGGTCGTATCGGAATCGGGGGTAGGAGGCTCGAATTCATAGGAAAAAGATAGAGAGAGATGCAGCTTTTACTATGAGGTTGATTGATGTGAGTTCTGGGAAATATATTAGATGCGAGGCTCCAAGAAATAGGATGGTTGATAGGGTATTTATAAGAAGAATGTTGGCGTATTCAGCTAGAAAAAATAAAGCAAATGGGCCTCCTGCATACTCTACATTAAAACCAGAAACTAGCTCAGATTCACCTTCAGTAAGGTCAAAGGGGGCTCGGTTGGTTTCTGCAAGTGTGGAGACGTATCATATTGCTGCTAGCGGTCAGGCTGGGAGGAGTAGTCAAATGGTTTCTTGCGTTGTGTTGAACATTCGAAGGGTAAAGCCCCCCGTGAATACAATAATAGATAGAAGGATTAGGCCTAGGCTGACTTCATAGGAGATGGTTTGTGCTACAGCCCGTAGGGCTCCGATTAGAGCATATTTGGAGTTGGATGCCCACCCGGAGCCTAAAATAGAATAGACAGCTAGGCTTGATAGGGCAAGTACAAATAAAATTCCGAGATTAAGGTCAGTTACGGGGTGGGGGATGGGTATGGGGGCTCATAGTATTATAGCGAGTGTAAGGGCTAACATGGGTGTAATAATAAATAGGAAGGGGGATGCAGTAGATGGGCGGATGGGTTCTTTAATAAATAATTTAATACCGTCTGCAATGGGTTGGAGCAGGCCGTATGGTCCGACTACATTTGGGCCTTTTCGTAGTTGCATATAGCCTAATACTTTTCGTTCAATTAGGGTAAGGAAAGCTACTGCTAATAAAACGGGAATAATGTAGGCTAATGGGTTAATTAAGTCGGTAAATATTAAGTGCATAGTTGAGGAGAGGATTTGAACCTCTGGGGAAAAGGGCTTAGGTCTTTCGCATTTACCGGGCTCTGCCACCTCGACTCCATATATCTCTGGGTTTGTTATGCTCTTCATTATTTAATTGAGTTGGTTTCATAAAGTAGAAGTGGGGCGTGTTTGGGGCAGGGGCCTCGAGTCTCCGGTCCTTTCGTACTAGGAGAAGAAGCAGTACAGATAGAAACTGACCTGGATTGCTCCGGTCTGAACTCAGATCACGTAGGACTTTAATCGTTGAACAAACGAACCCTTAATAGCGGCTGCACCATTAGGATGTCCTGATCCAACATCGAGGTCGTAAACCCCCTTGTCGATATGAACTCTTGGAGGGGATTGCGCTGTTATCCCTAGGGTAACTTGGTTCGTTGATCGGCTATTTGCCGGATCATTTGGTCAGAGGTTCTGTGACTTAGAGGTGTACCTCATGGTTCTAGGATTTGTCCCGTTCCACGTGGGGGATTGGTTTTCCCCCGTGGTCGCCCCAACCGAAGACGCTAATCAGTTGCTGTTTTGTTTTATTCTTTTAATGGGGGTACTTAACATAGATGATTTTGTGTCTTAAGCTCCATAGGGTCTTCTCGTCTTGTATTTTCATACCCGCTTCTGCACGGGTAGATCAATTTCACTGATCAGAAAAGGGAGACAGTTAAGCCCTCGTTTCACCATTCATACAGGTCTTTATTTAAAAAACAAGTGATTGCGCTACCTTTGCACGGTCAAAATACCGCGGCCGTTTAATTTATCACTGGGCAGGTAGGACCTCTTATACATTGATTTTTGCAGGAGGCGATGTTTTTGGTAAACAGGCGAGGCTTGTGTTTGCCGAGTTCCTTCTTTTTCTTTTAATCTTTCCTCAGGGCTCTCCGGTGTAGGGTTAACGATTAATTAGTGTGGGGTTTTCTTGTTTTTTTTATTTAACCACTTTTCCCTCTTTGGTTGGGTTCGTTAATTATTAGTGGTGGGTCCGATCTAATTTACACGTGGGCGTGGAGAAGGGGGTGCCTTCTTGTTACTCATTTTAGCAGTGTCTCCTCCATGTGAGCATGGAGTGGCCTAATATAAGTAGGGGTCTAGATGAATAATATCAAAATAATAGATTTTTGGTCTGCTCGAGCTTTAACGCTTTCTGGGTAGATGGCTGCTTCTAGGCCAACTAAAGCGGTTCATCTTGTTGAGTGTGATTCTTAACCTCCTAGTCAGGTTGTATCCTGGTTCAAAGGGGCTGTACCCCCTTTGAATAACTCTCGTTATTTTCTTCATTCCGTAGGACATTAGTGCTTGTGTGGGTGAAGGAGAACGAGGCTGAACTTATATCCATTTCTTAGGCAACCAGCTATCACTAAGTTCGATAGGTCTGTCACCGCTACCCGGAGATCTTCCCACTCTTTTGCCACAGAGACGGGTTGGCTCTAATATCAGCTGTCTCGGGGTAGCTCACTTAGTTTCGGGGGTGAGAACTAAAAATTCTTTTTGCCCTAAGGTTCTAACTAAATCATGATGCAAAAGGTACGAGTGTTTATCTCTGCTTTTTTAAGCTTTAATGAGTTGTTTCATTTCTCTTTCAGCTTTCCCTTGCGGTACTGGTTCTATTGCTTTTAGTGCCTTTTCTGTCGCCCATACTAAGGCAGGAAAATGGTTTAATTGTTTTAATTTAGGTTATATAAAACTTACAAATATAGTAGGATAAGTTTTAGTGGTTAAGCTAGCTGTTTAGCTCAGAACGATCCAACTTGCATGGATCTGGTCTCGGTGTAAGGGAGGTGCTTTACTATCTCAGCCACGTTCTGATGTTCCAAGTACACCTTCCGGTACACTTACCATGTTACGACTTATCTCCCCGTTTATAAAATTATTTGGTTATTTACTTGGTTCAGTTTTGTTGGGGAGGGCGACGGGCGGTGTGTGCGCATCTCAGAGCCTTATTCAAAATGACTCTCTATTTGATTTTTACTACTAAATCCACCTTCGGGTATTAGTTTCATAATACCGTTCGTATATTCTGGTGCAGAAAATGTAGCCCATTTCTTCCCACCTCGTAAGCTACACCTCGACCTGACGTTCTGGGGTGTGCCCATTTTGCTTACTTATATTCCTTCACAGGGTAAGCTTGCGACGGCGGTATATAGGCGGGGAATACAAGAGGTGGTGAGGTTAAACGTGGATTATCGGTTCTAGAACAGGCTCCTCTAGGCGGGTCTGAGACACCGTCAAGTCCTTTGGGTTTTAAGCTAGCGCTCGTAGTACCCTGGCGGATATTTTTTGTAATGTAAATATCTGGGTTTAAGGCTAAGCATAGTGGGGTATCTAATCCCAGTTTGTTTCTTAGCTTTCGTGGGGTCGGAGGTGGTAAAGTTACTTTCGTGGGAGGGCTTCATGTTCTCGTAATGCGTACAACGGCTTAGAGGTCATTTGACTTTATTTTTCTATTCTCCTAACCACTCTTTACGCCGTATATATCAACTGGGGTCTCTCGTATAACCGCGGTGGCTGGCACGAGTTTTACCGACCCTAAATAACCCTAATTAAGTCAAGCTTTCACTTATGGCTTAATGTTTATCACTGCTGAGTTCCCTTGGGGGTGTGGCGAAGCAAGGCGTCTTGGGCTAGTCTAATTGTGCCTGATGCCAGCTCCTCGTCCTCGGTAGGGGGATTGAGGGCATTCTCACAGGGCTGCGGATACTTGCATGTGTAAGTTGAGTTAAAGCTGATAGTAAAGTCAGGACCAAGCTTTTGTGCTTGCGGAACTTCTTAGGGTTCATCTTAACATCTTCAGTGTTATGCTTTAATTAAGCTACACCAGC